GTGTGCATTATTGTAATAATGTAAATAGCTACACTTTTGGTTAAAAATTAATACTCGAGGGCTTCCTGTTTCCGGGGGGTTTACAGGAATGTTAGGCATCTCAGGAGTTAAGGGGGTGGGGGGGTTTAACGCCTATAAACCCCACAGGGGGATATCTTAGGAATTTAGGAGTGAATAAACACAGTTTATGCTCTTGAGATTAAGATATGCAATTCTTATGTAATGACCATCAACATGAATTACATTTCCCTGCTTCCTAGTATATGTCCGACCTTGTTATCAAGTTTACGTGCACTGTGAGATGCCAATTGAAAAGAAAAGAGAAAAAAAGAACCAGTGACCCTCTAGAAAGAACGCTCGGCATGGGGGATTATCTCGCCAGATGATTTCCACCATTAACTTATGTAATTGTCGATGAAAGTGGGAGGGATAATATCAATCAATGGCCCTGAAATAGGAACCAGATGCCAGGAATAATTCACTGAGTGAAACCCCCACGATCATTGTCCCTCATTATCATTAACCGTAGGCGCGACTTAGTGCTGGTTGGTCGGTTCTTACTGCGTATAATAATTATATTAAACGGGATGAGGATTCGTGGTATATATTTGTCAATGAATAATTATTTAGGTCCTATAAGATTGTCTTATGTAAACCTTTGTTCAGATGGTGATATATGAATGGGTTAAGCCTAGTAATGTTGATTATACATATATGTACTAAATCATCCTATGTATGGGTAATATAGATTAATGGTGATAATACATATATGTATATAAAGACTACAAAGAGTAGTTTAGACTAGAATGCTAGCTTTGGGGGCTAGCGGTGGGGGTTAAAATCCTCTCTCTTTGAGCACTAGGGAGGATTTTAACTTCCAATGTTTGACTTACAAGGTCAACGCTTTAGGTTTAAGCCACTAATGCATAGCCATTCAAGGGCTTTATTCTCCAATCATCCTGTTAAAGGTATTAAAATTAGGAAAAGCGAAAAGTACAGTAAAGAGGCGACTTGTCCGATGATAATGAAGGGGTGCTCAACGGGTATGCCTCCAATTCATGTTAGGATGGCGACGTCAGCGATAAGGGTCCAGAATAGAAGTTGAGTGAGGGGGCGGAATGTGAGGCTTCGTTGTTTCGATGTGTGAAGTATTGGTACTAGGAGTAGAACAAGAATCGAGGCTAGTAGTGCCAATACGCCCCCTAGTTTATTAGGGATCGAGCGGAGAATTGCGTAAGCAAACAGGAAATATCACTCAGGCTTGATGTGGGGAGGGGTAACAAGGGGGTTGGCGGGGATAAAGTTGTCAGGGTCTCCGAGGAGGTTGGGGGAAAATAGTGCTAGGGAGGTTAGGGCAATAAGTATAGCTGCGAAGCCTAGGAGATCTTTATATGAGAAGTAGGGATGGAATGGCACTTTATCTGTATCTGAGTTGAGTCCGAGGGGGTTGTTTGAGCCCGTTTCGTGTAGGAAAAGAAGGTGAATGATGGTCAAGGCTGCGATGATGAAGGGGAAGAGGAAGTGGAAAGCGAAGAACCGGGTTAGGGTTGCGTTGTCTACGGAAAATCCTCCTCAGATTCATTGAACTAAGGCGTTGCCGATATAGGGTACTGCAGATAGTAAGTTGGTGATGACTGTTGCTCCTCAGAATGATATTTGTCCTCAGGGTAGGACATAGCCTACGAAAGCTGTTATCATAACTAGGAGTAGAAGAATGACGCCGATGTTTCATGTTTCTTTGTAAAGATACGAGCCGTAGTACAGGCCTCGTCCAATGTGTAGGTAGATGCAGATGAAGAAGAAGGATGCGCCGTTGGCGTGAATGTTCCGAATGAGTCAACCATAATTTACATCTCGGCAAATATGTGCGACAGATGAGAAGGCGGTAGCAATGTCGGAGGTGTAGTGTATGGCTAAAAATAACCCTGTTACAATCTGGGCAATTAAGCAAAGGCCAAGTAGAGAGCCAAAGTTCCATCATACTGAAATGTTGGATGGGGCGGGGAGATCGACTAGCGCGTGGTTAGCAATTTTTAGTAGTGGGTGGGTTTTGCGGAGACTTGCCATTAAAAGTTTTTGTAGTTGAATTACAACGGTGGTTTTTCAAGTCACTAGTCCTGGTTAAAGTCCTGGCAGAAACTATGACTTATTTTATGTCTTTATTATTACTTGGTTTAGTACTAGGGTTAATTGCGGTTGCTTCTAACCCATCGCCTTATTTTGCTGCTCTAGGGCTAGTAGTGGTATCTGGCTTGGGCTGTGGGGTATTAGTGGGGCATGGGGGCTCTTTTTTGTCTTTAGTTCTTTTTTTGATTTATTTAGGGGGAATGTTAGTTGTGTTTGCGTACTCAGCAGCTTTGGCTGCTGAGCCTTACCCTGAAAGCTTAGGCAGTCGGCCTGTGCTAGTTTTTGTACTAACCTATGTATTAGGGGTGGGGTTAGTGGCTAGTTTACTATGAGGTGGGTGGTATGAGTTCTCTTGGCTGTCGGTGGAGGAGCTTGGTGAGTTTTGTGTGCTTCGGGGTGATGTTGCGGGAGTAGCAATGATATACTCGACGGGGGGGTGAATGCTAGTAATTAGTGCTTGGGTTCTTCTTCTTACTTTGTTTGTTGTCTTAGAGTTGACTCGGGGTCTAGGCCGTGGGACGCTTCGTGCAGTTTAAATTAACAGGGTGAGAATAGCAAGGGTTAGCGTTAAAAGGAATAATGTTAAATAGGTTTTGATAGCTCCTTGTTGGGTGTTGCTTGTAGTTGTGATAAGGGGGATGTTCATTGAGATAATTGCTTTTGGCCCCGTTTTTTCTAGTCAGGATTGGTCGATCATTTGAGTCGCAATTGTTTGTCCTAGAATTAGGTTTAATTTTGGGGTGAATCGGTGAGTGACTGTTGGGAAGAAGCCAAGCATATTAGAGAAGTGATGGGTGAGTAGCTTTGGTGTGGTATTGAGTTGTTTGGTGGTTAGGGAGGCAAGTTCTAGGGCAATTAAAAGGCCTAAAATAGTGACTGAGAGGGCGGCAAGTTTCATTAAGAGGGGCATAGACATGACGGGTGTTTTTGTGGGAAGTATGTTTGAAGAAATGAGAAGGCCAGCGATAATGCTTCCTCAGGCAAGTCGTTTAATGGGGTTAATCACGGCTGGGTTATTTTCATTAATAGGGGGAAGTGATGTGAATCGGGGGTGGCCCATAGATACGAAGAAGACTAGGCGAAGGCTGTAGACAGCTGTAAAAGAAGTGGCTAGGAGCGTTAGGGTGAGGGCTCAGGCGTTAAGGTAAGAGGTATTTAGTGCTTCAATGATTGCGTCTTTAGAGAAAAAGCCCGCTAAAAAGGGGGTGCCGGTAAGGGCTAGGCTTCCGATGGTGAAGCAGGAAGAGGTGAAGGGGGTTAAGTTGTGCATTCCACCTATTTTTCGGATATCTTGCTCATCGTTTAGACTATGAATAATCGAACCTGAGCAGAGAAACAATATTGCTTTGAAGAAGGCATGGGTGCAGATATGAAGGAAAGCGAGTTGTGGCTGGTTTAGTCCAATGGTGACTATCATTAAGCCTAACTGGCTGGATGTTGAGAAGGCTACGATTTTCTTAATATCATTTTGGGTAAGGGCGCAGGTAGCTGTAAATAGCGTGGTGAGTGCTCCTAGGCAGAGGCAGGTGGTTAAAGCTGTTTGGTTGTTTTCCAGTAATGGACTCATTCGAATCAGTAAAAAAATCCCTGCAACGACTATAGTGCTGGAATGTAGTAGGGCAGAGACCGGTGTAGGACCCTCCATGGCTGAGGGGAGCCATGGGTGAAGTCCAAATTGGGCTGATTTGCCGGTAGCGGCGATAATTAGGCCAAGTAGTGGGAGTGTAAGGTCTGTGTCGTTAGTGGTTGAAAACATTTGGTGTATTTCTCATGAGTTGACGTTCATGGCTAGCCACGCTATGGCAAAGATTAGGCCAATATCCCCCACTCGATTGTACAGGACTGCTTGGAGGGCAGCAGTGTTTGCGTCAGCTCGGGCGTATCACCACCCGATGAGAAGGAATGATATAATACCCACGCCCTCTCAACCAATAAAAAGTTGAAATATGTTGTTAGCTGTGACCAGAATAATTATGGCAATCAAAAAGATAAGTAGATATTTGAAGAACTGATTTTTGTAGGGGTCTGAGTGCATATATCAGGATGCAAATTCTAGGATTGATCAGGTGACGTAGAGGGCGACGGGGGTAAAAATAGTTGAGTAAATGTCGAATTTTAGGCTAATATTAACATTAAATGTGAGTGTGTTTATCCAGGTTCATGTGGTAATAATGGTTTCGGTTCCTTCGTTAATAAATAAAAATAATGGGAGCAGGCTGACTAGGAATGCTAGTTTCACTGCTGTTTTAACTTGGGTTAGGGCTCAGTGGGGTTCTTTGGGCTGGGGGGTAATGGTTGTGAGTACAGGATAGGCTAATAATGAAAAAATAATAATTAAGCTCGAGGCTATTGTAATAGAGGTGAGATGCATAGCTACTACTTGGAGTTGCACCAAGAGTTTTTGGTTCCTAAGACCAACGGATAGCTATCATCCTCTAGAAGCATGTAAGGGAGCCCAGGGGTTCAACCAGGGTTGCGAAAGTTAGCAGTTTTCGTAGCTTGCGAGCCTCTCTTGGTGAGCAAGGGGTTTTCCACCTCTGTTTTTAGAATCACAATCTAATGTTTTTGTTAAACTATGCCTACAAGCACCTCAACCCCAGATTAGCTCGGGTTTGAGGATCAGTAGTGCGAGAGGTAGTAAATGGAGTGTTATTAGCAAGTGCTCTCGGGTAAATGAAGGTTCTAGGGCAAGGATGTGTGATGGGACAGGGCCTCGTTGGGTCATAAGGAATATGTATAGGGAGTAGGCTGCGGTAATTAGGGTACCTGCTCCTGTTAGGATAATTGTTCAAGGGGATCAATTGAATAAAGAAGTTAAGATTATTAGTTCTCCCATCAAGTTGGGAAGAGGGGGGAGGGCCAAATTGGCGAGGCTGGCGATAAACCATCATGACGTTATTAGTGGGAGGAGTATTTGTATACCTCGGGCTAAAACTATTGTTCGGCTATGTGTTCGTTCATAGTTTGTGTTTGCTAGGCAGAAAAGGGCTGATGAGGTTAATCCATGTGAAATTATTAGAATTAGTGCACCTGTAAATCCTCAGGAGGTTTGAGTGAGAATGCCTGCAATTACTAGGCCTATATGGCTGACTGATGAGTAGGCAATTAATGATTTTAAGTCTGTTTGTCGTAAACAAATGGACCCCGTTATAACCACTCCCCACAAGGCGAAAATAATAAACGGGTAGCTTAGTTCTTTGGTCAAGGGCTCTAGGATAATAAGTATTCGGATTATTCCATACCCTCCTAATTTGAGTAAGACTGCTGCAAGAATCATAGAGCCAGCCACTGGGGCTTCTACATGTGCTTTTGGGAGTCACAAGTGAACTCCGTATAGTGGTATCTTCACTAAGAAAGCTAGTAAGCAGCCTGCTCACCATAATTTGTCTGCGTATGTAGTTAGGGGAGAAGGGCTTGAGTATTGAAGGGTTAGCAGAGAAAGGGTTCCCGTATCGTTTTGCAGGAGGAGGAGAGCTACGAGGAGAGGTAGTGATCCTGCTAGGGTATAAAATAAAAAGTAGGTGCCTGCGTTAAGTCGTTCTGTTTGGTTCCCCCAGCGAGTAATAAGAATGAGGGTTGGGATTAAAGTGGCTTCAAACATGATGTAAAATATAAGGACTTCTGTAGCGCTGAATGCTATAATTAAGAAAAGTTGAAGGGAGGTTAAAAGTGTGATGTACACCCGTTGGCGATTTAATGGTTCCGGGGCTATGTGGTTTTGGCTAGCGAGAATTATTAGGGGAAGAAGCCAGCAGGTTAAAATGAGAAGGGGGGTGGAGAGTGTATCTGTGGCTATATAAAGGTTTAAACAAGATCATCCTGTCTCTGAAAAGTTTCGTAACCAGCTTAAGCTGACTACGGCAATTAGAAGGCTGTGGAATAATGTCGCTAGTCAAAGGGACTTACCGGGGATGAGTCAAGTTGTGAGTATGAGCAAAAGGGTGGGAAATAAGATTTTTAGCATTGTAGGAGGTTGAGGCTTTGTAGATGATCGGTACCGTGGGTCCGAGCGGTGGCTACTAGTAGGGCTAGGCCTGTGCTTGCTTCACAAGCTGAGAAAGCTAATAGGAGCATAGGAGAAGCTGAAAAATTGGTGGTGGATAGTTGAAGGGTTCACAGGGATTGGGCGATAAATAGGGATAGTATTATTCCTTCAAGGCATAAAAGGGCAGAGAGGAGGTGGGCTCGGTGAAATGCTAGTCCTGTTAGTCCTAGTATAAAAGTTGATGAAAGAGTGAAGTGGATTGGGTTCATTGGGTTATTGTGGATTTGAACCACAAGTTTTTGAGTCGAAATCAAATGTTTTGTTTAAACTAATTACCCACTCAGCCCACTCAAGGCCACCTTGAAGTCATTCGTAGATTAAGCCCAGGGTGAGAAGAAATAGGACTAGAGATGTTCAAAAGAATGTTAAGAGGGGGGAGTCCAATTGGTCCCCTCAGGGGAGAGGCAAGAGGAGGGCAATCTCTAGGTCAAAGAGGAGAAAAAGGATGGCAATGAGGAAAAACCGTAGAGAGAAGGGTAAACGGGCTGACCCAACGGGGTCGAAGCCGCATTCATAGGGGGAGAGTTTTTCATGGTCTGGGGATATAAGAGGGAGTCAAAAGGATACAATAGCTAGTAGGGCGGATAGGGTGATGGTGATAGTAATAATTGTTATGACCAGGTTCATTATCTTTCCTTGGATTTTAACCAAGACCGGGTGATTGGAAGTCACTTATACTAAGTTTAGTACTAGAAAGATTATGACCCTCATCAGTAGATTGAGATGTACAAGAAAAGTCAGACAACGTCTACGAAATGTCAGTATCAAGCGGCTGCTTCAAAGCCGAAGTGGTGTTCAGAGGTAAAGTGGTATCGAATTTGCCGGAGCAGGCATACAAGTAGGAAAATAGATCCAATAATTACATGAAGTCCGTGAAAGCCTGTTGCTACAAAAAATGTTGAGCCATATACTCCATCTGCGATTGTGAAAGGTGCCTCATAATACTCTAGGGCTTGAAGGAAAGTAAAGTAAAAGCCAAGCAAGATGGTTAGTAGTAAGGAGTTAATTGCTTGTTTTCGTTCACCCTCTATAATGCTGTGATGAGCTCAGGTAACTGTAACTCCTGAAGCAAGTAGTACTGCTGTATTAAGCAGGGGGACTTCAAAGGGGTCAAGGGGGGCGATTCCTGCGGGGGGTCAGCAGCCTCCTAGCTCAGGGGTGGGAGCTAGGCTGGAGTGGTAGAAGGCTCAGAAAAAGCCTAGGAAAAAAAATACTTCTGAGGTGATAAATAAAATTATACCATATCGTAAACCTTTTTGGACTGGGGGTGTATGATGGCCTATAAATGTCCCTTCTCGTACGATGTCTCGTCATCATTGGTACATTGTGAGGAGTAGTAAAATTAAGCCGAGGGTTAGTAGAATGGCACTGTTGAAGTGAAATCAGATTGCAAGACCTGATGTGAGTAGAAAAGCGGCGACCGCGCCTGTAAGCGGTCATGGGCTGGGGTCAACTATGTGGTATGCGTGTGCTTGGTGGGCCATTAAACGTTTTCTTGTAGGTAAAGGCTTAAAAGAAGTACAAATACATAGGCTTGAATTATTGCTACGGCTACTTCTAGAAGTGTTAATAAAAGAGTTAGAGCAGTTGTTAAAATTGCTACTGCTGGTATTAAGGGAAATAGAATGAAGGCAGCCATAGAAAGTAATTGAATGAGTAAATGTCCTGCTGTGAGGTTGGCGGTTAATCGTACACCTAAGGCTAAAGGTCGGATAAAAAGGCTAATTGTTTCGATAATTACTAGTACTGGGATTAAAGGGATGGGTGTTCCTTCGGGAAGAAGATGTCCTAGTGAGATGGTGGGCTGGTTTCGTATTCCGATGAGTACTGTGGACAATCAAAGGGGGACAGCTAAGCCCATGCTTAGTGACAACTGTGTTGTGGGGGTGAAAGTGTAGGGAAGTAAACCTAGCATGTTTAGGGCTAGGAGGTATAATATCAGTGAAGTGAGTAGGAGGGCCCATTTGTGGCCTCGGGAGCTTAAAGGTGATAGTAATTGCCGTACAAATTGGCTAATTAGACAGTTTTGTAGGGAGAGTAGTCGGTTGCTTAGTCATCGGGAAGAAGGGGCTGGCAAGAGGAGTAGTGGAAGGGTTAAGGCTAAGGCAATTAGGGGGATTCCTAGGTGAATAGGGCTTATAAATTGGTCAAAGAGGTTTGCTGTCATGGTCAGAGTCAGGGTCGTGTTTCGGATTTTTCTGTAATTTCATGGTTAGGTTCGTTTGGGAAATTGTGGGCTAAAACTTTGGGCGGGAGGACGGTTAAGAAGACTAGTCATGTAAACATTAGAATAGCAAATCAGGGGGTGGGATTGAGTTGTGGCATTTCACTAAGGGTGGGTGGGAATCACCATTCTTTAGCTTAGAAAGCTAACGCTTTGCCCCGGTGTAGCTCCATAGTGAGGGGCTTTTAAATATTCAAGAGGGTCAGGAGGGTAGTTTTATTATGGGGATGGGAATTGTGGCGGGTGCTCTAGATTTTGGAGTATAATTGTAGGATATCTTCAGGTGTGGGCCAAATTATTAGATCTCACTAAGGGTGGGTGGGAGTCACCATTCTTTAGCTTAAAGGGCTAACGCTTTGCCCCGGTGTAGCTTCGTAGTGAGGGGCTTTCAAGTATTAAAGAGGGCCAGGAGGACAGTTTTATTACGGGGATGTAAGTTGTGGTGGGTGCTCTAGATTTTGGAGTGTAACCGCAGGATATCTTTAGGTGTAGGCCAAATTATTAGATCTCACTAAGGGTGGGTGGGAGTCACCATTCTTTAGCTTAAAAGGCTAACGCTTTGCCCAGTGTAGCTTCTTAGTGAAGAGTCTTCAAGTATTAAAGAGGATCAGTTTTCAAAGTGTTCTAGGGGGACAGCCTCTACTACAATAGGCATAAAACTGTGGTTGGCGCCACAGATTTCGGAGCATTGACCATAAAATACTCCCGGTCGGGATGCAATGAATGCTGCTTGGTTCAAACGTCCTGGGACGGCGTCCATTTTAATGCCTAGGGCTGGTACTGCTCAAGAGTGAAGAACATCTTCGGCAGACACTAATACTCGGACCGGAGAGTCAAAGGGAATCACTATTCGATGGTCTGCTTCCAACAATCGGAATTGGCCAGGGGTTAGGTCTTGTGTCGGGATCATGTAGGAGTCAAATCCAAGATCTTGGTAGTCCGTATATTCATAACTTCAATACCACTGGTGTCCAATAGCTTTGATGGTGAGATGGGGGTTGTTAATTTCGTCTATTAGATAAAGAATCCGCAGGGAGGGCAGGGCAATTAAGATTAGGATAATGGCCGGGAGGACGGTTCAAATAACTTCAATTTCTTGAGAATCAAGGATATATTTGTTTGTTAGTTTAGTTGAGACTATAGCAACAATGATATAGAGAACTAGTGTACTAATAAGAAAGAGGATTATCAGGGCGTGGTCGTGGAAGTGTAGTAGTTCTTCTATAACGGGAGAAGCTGCGTCTTGGAATCCTAGTTGGGATGGATGGGCCATTATTTGTGTAAGACACGTGGGGTTTTAACCCGCAATTTTACCTTGACAAGGTAATGTAATATCTGTTTTACTAGTGTCTCAATAAAGAAAGTGACAGAATGGTGATGTGATTGGCTTGAAACCAGTGCACGGGGGTTCGATTCCTCCCTTTCTCGATTATCCTGTTTGTACTTGTACGAATGCAGGTTCCTCAAATGTGTGGTAAGGAGGGGGGCAGCCATGCAGTCATTCTACGTTTGTTGTGGTTAATGCGACTGAGAGAACTTCACGTTTAGCTGTGAAGGCTTCTCAGATAATAAATAAAAATATAATTACTGCTACCAGGGAGATTAATGATCCAATTGAAGAAACAGAATTTCACAGGGTGTAGGCATCCGGGTAATCTGAGTAGCGTCGAGGTATTCCTGCTAACCCTAGAAAATGTTGAGGGAAAAATGTCAGGTTTACGCCCAGGAATATGACCCCGAACTGAATTTTTGTCCATGTGTCGTGCAGAGTATAGCCTGAAAATAGGGGGAATCAGTGTACGAAAGCTGCAATGATGGCAAAGACAGCTCCCATAGATAAAACATAGTGGAAATGGGCTACGACATAGTATGTGTCGTGAAGTACAATGTCTAGGGAGGAGTTGGATAGAACAATCCCCGTTAAGCCTCCTATGGTAAATAGGAAAATAAAACCCAGGGCTCATAAGAGTGGAGTTTCTCATTTAATTGTGCCGCCGTGCAGGGTAGCTAGTCAGCTGAATACTTTAACCCCAGTGGGGATTGCGATAATTATTGTGGCAGATGTAAAGTATGCGCGTGTGTCCACGTCCATCCCAACGGTAAATATGTGGTGGGCCCAGACAATGAATCCTAGTAGGCCGATGGCTATTATAGCTCACACTATACCTATGTAACCAAAAGGTTCTTTTTTACCTGAATAGTAGGCAACAATGTGTGAAATTATCCCGAAGCCGGGGAGAATAAGAATGTATACTTCGGGATGGCCAAAGAATCAGAATAGGTGTTGATAGAGAATGGGGTCACCTCCTCCTGCGGGGTCAAAGAAAGTCGTGTTTAGGTTTCGGTCGGTTAGAAGTATGGTGATGCCAGCAGCAAGAACAGGTAGAGAGAGTAGAAGGAGTACTGCGGTGATTAAAACGGACCATACGAATAAAGGTGTCTGGTATTGGGAGATGGCTGGGGGTTTTATATTAATAATAGTTGTAATAAAGTTAATAGCCCCTAGAATTGATGATACACCTGCTAAGTGTAGGGAGAAGATTGTTAGATCAACAGAAGCCCCAGCATGGGCCAGGTTTCCTGCTAGTGGGGGGTAAACTGTTCATCCGGTTCCTGCCCCAGCCTCTACCCCTGAGGAGGCAAGAAGGAGTAGGAAAGATGGGGGAAGTAATCAGAAGCTTATGTTGTTTATTCGAGGGAATGCTATATCAGGGGCCCCGATTATTAGTGGGATTAATCAATTTCCGAATCCTCCGATCATAATTGGTATTACTATAAAGAAAATTATTACGAAGGCATGTGCCGTTACAATTACATTGTAAATCTGGTCGTCGCCTAAAAGTGCGCCTGGTTGGCTTAGTTCGGCACGGATAAGTAAGCTTAAAGCTGTGCCTACCATTCCAGCTCAGGCACCAAAAATTAGGTATAGGGTGCCAATGTCTTTGTGATTGGTCGAGAAAAATCAACGCGTGATTGCCACAGGTAAGATGGCTGAGTAAGTGGTGGGTTGTAGCCCCATAAACAGAGGTTTAAATCCTCTTCTTATCAAGCCCTGAGGTGTGAACATGTTAGATTGCAAATCTAAAGAAGTAGAGTAAAGTCTACCGGGGCTTTCTCTCGCCCTTGCTCACGGCAGGCGAGAGAAAGATAGATGGATGCTCTCTGGTTGGAGCGTTTAGCTGTTAACTAAAAGTTTGTAGGATCGAGGCCTACCCATCTAGTAAGGCTTTATCTTAATTAAAGTGTCTGTTTTGCAGGCAGAAGATGTGGGTTAATGTCCCGCAAGTCTTACAGAGGCTGGGAGGTTTTCACTCCCACTTAGGGCTTTGAAGGCCCTTGGTCTGATTGTTAGCCTAAGCCTCTTACAAGATTAATAGGGTTGTTAGAGCGGGGGTGACAGGGAGCAGGAGCATGGCTAGTGCGGTGGAGATGGCCAGAGGTATTGTCTGATGTGAGGGGGAGAGACGTCAGGGGGAGGTTCCACTGAGAGTGTTAGGTGATATTGTTAGGGTTATTGCGTAGGATAGCCGGAGGTAAAAATACAGGCTTAATAAAGCGCTGAGTGCAGCCAGGGTTGCGATTAGGGCTAGGCCTTGTTTTGTTAGTTCTTGAAGGATTAATCATTTTGGTATGAAGCCTGTTAGGGGGGGGAGGCCTCCCAGAGATAGGAGGATTAAGGGGGTGATGGATGTAAGGGCGGGGGCTTTCGTTCAGGCGGAGGCTAGGGTATTGATGTTTGTGGATCGGCTTAGTTTGAATACGAGGAATGTTGAAGATGTTATGGTTATATAGGTGAGGAGGGTGAGAAAGGTAAGGGAGGGTGAAAATTGTAGTACGAGGGTTATTCAGCCTAAGTGAGCAATTGAGGAGTAGGCTAAAATCTTGCGCAATTGTGTTTGGTTTAGCCCTCCTCAGCCTCCTACAAGGGTAGATGTAAGTCCTAAGAATAAAAGAATAGAAGGGTTGTTAGGTTGAAGTTGAAGAATGAGGGCAAAGGGGGCTAGTTTTTGTCAGGTGGAGAGGATCAGCCCGGTAGTGAGGCTGAGCCCTTGTAGGACTTCTGGCAGTCAGGAGTGTAGAGGGGCTAGTCCAACCTTGAGTGCTAGGGCGGCAATGATTATTGTTGTGGGTAGAGGGTGGGATATTTGTAGGATGTCTCATTGTCCGGTCAATCAGGCGTTGGTAGTACTTGCAAAGAGCAACATGGCAGCGGCTGTTGCTTGAACGAGGAAGTATTTTGTGGTGGCTTCTACTGCCCGGGGATGGTGGTGCTGAGCTATGAGGGGGAGGATGGCAAGGGTATTAATTTCGATCCCCATTCAGGCTAATAATCAGTGCGAGCTTGCGAAGGTAATAGTTGTCCCTAGGCCGAGACCTAAAAGTAAGGTTGATAAGATATAAGGATTCATTAGTAAAGGAAGGATTTTAACCAACATGTACGGGGTATGGGCCCGAAAGCTTAATTAGCTGACTTTACTAGGAAGTGGTGTAGTGGAAGCACTAGGAGTTTTGATCTCCTCTGATTGGGTTCGAGTCCCTTCTTTCTAAGGAGCCGGAGGGGCTTTAACCCTCGTGGTTCACTCTATCAAAGTGGCCCTTTGTTCAGGCACGGCTCCTGGCCTATAGTTGAGGGGGGAGTCCTGCGAGTGCAATGGGGAGTGATAGATGTCAGATAACAAGGGCTAGAGTGAGGGGGAGGAAGTTTTTTCAAATGAGGTGCATTAATTGGTCGTAACGAAATCGAGGGTATGAGGCTCGTACTCACAGGAATACTATGGATAGTAGGGCTGCTTTGGTTATTAGGTTGGCCGTGGTTATTTCTGGAATTGTTGGTAAGTGGGAAGCCCCTAGAAATAGGGTAGCGGATAGTGAATTTATCAGGAGGATGTTAGCGTATTCTGCCAAAAAGAATAGGGCGAAGGGTCCGCCTGCATATTCTACATTGAACCCTGAAACTAATTCTGATTCCCCCTCAGTAAGATCGAAGGGGGCGCGGTTAGTTTCAGCCAAAGTTGAAATGTATCATATTGCAGCAAGGGGTCAGGCAGGCACAATTAGTCAGATGGTTTCTTGGGCGGTGTTAAAAGTCTGCAAAGTAAAGCCCCCGGTAAAAATAATAGTGCTCAATAAGATTAGGCCTAGACTCACTTCGTAGGAGATGGTTTGGGCGACAGCTCGGAGGGCGCCAATCAAGGCGTATTTTGAATTGGATGCTCAGCCTGAGCCAAGAATAGAGTAAACTGCGAGGCTTGATAGGGCGAGGATAAAGAGAATGCCAAGGTTAAGATCAATTACGGGGTAGGGGAGTGGTATAGGCGCTCACAATGTTAAGGCTAGGGTTAGTGCTAGAATAGGCATAGATAAAAATAAAAGGGGGGAGGAAGTCGAGGGGCGTACTGGCTCTTTAATAAAAAGTTTCACTCCGTCGGCAATTGGTTGTAGTAGGCCGTAAGGACCTACAATGTTGGGGCCTTTTCGTAATTGTATATAGCCTAAGACTTTTCGTTCGATTAGGGTAAGAAATGCAACGGCTAATAAGACGGGTACAATGAAAGTTAGGGGGTTGATGATGTAAATTATAAGTGTTGAAGTCATAGTTGGGGAGAGGACTTGAACCTCTGTGGAAAGGGCTTAGGCCTTTTGCAATTACCGGGCTCTGCCACCCCAGCGTGCCGTTATTTTAGGCGAAAGAGGAGTGCTCCTTTTGTCTATTTTAGTTGTTTTCATTAGGTAAGGGAGGGGCGTGTCTTTAACATGGGCCCCTTCTTCTCGGTCCTTGCGTACTAGAAAAGAATGTGTCATAGATAGAAACCGACCTGGATTACTCCGGTCTGAACTCAGATCACGTAGGACTTTAATCGTTGAACAAACGAACCCTTAATAGCGGTTGCACCATTAGGATGTCCTGATCCAACATCGAGGTCGTAAACCCCCCCGTCGATAGGGTCTCTAGGAGGGGATTGCGCTGTTATCCCTAGGGTAACTTGGTCCGTTGATCGGCTTCGCCGGATCTTTATGGTCAGAAATTCTGTTAATTAGAGCTGGGGCTCTTAGTTGTAGAAGGCGTGCTTCCGTTCCACGTGGGGGCTTTTTATTGCCCCATGGTCGCCCCAACCGAAGACGTTGGAATAGTAGTATATTTAGTTTTTGCTTGTGTTAAAGATTGCTTGACATAGTCTGTTCTGGTGTCTAAAGCTCCATAGGGTCTTCTCGTCTTATGTTTTTACCCCCGCTTCTGCACGGGGAGATCAATTTCACTGACTAGATAGAGGAGACAGTTAAGCCCTCGTTATGCCGTTCATACAGGTCCCCATTTAAGAGACAAGTGATTACGCTACCTTCGCACGGTCAAAATACCGCGGCCGTTAAACTAAGTCACAGGGCAGGCGGGACCTCTTATTCGTTAATTGCAAGAGGCGATGTTTTTGGTAAACAGGCGAGGCTTCATGTGTTTGCCGAGTTCCTTCTCTTTCTTTTAGTCTTTCCCTTGGAGCACACCAGTGTGGGGTTAACGGTTAACTTTTGGGGGGTTTCCCTGTTATTTAGTTTTTGTTCATTGCCCTCTTTGGTTGGGGCCGTTAAAGCTCGGCGGATTGTCCGTTCCGATTTACACCTGTGCGGGGAGAGGGGCTGTCCCCTCTTATTACTCATATTAGCATAATCTTTTCCATGCTTGCATGGAAGGGCCTGGTATATTTAAGGGAATAAGATTGTTTTATTGGGATAAAATGGGAATTATACTTGAGCTGTAACGCTTTCTATCAGGATGGCTGCTTTTAGGCCCACCTAAGTATATAGTCTTGTATTATAATCTTTATCCTCTTGAAAAAGTTGTGTCTTTTATCAAAGGAGCTGTACCCCCTTTGATTAACTCTCCCGGTTTCTTTCTGGTCGACAGTATAAATTAAAGTGCGGGGGAAAGAGCTGGGAGGCTGAACTCTTATCCAAGTCCCAGGCAACCAGCTATTACTAGGCTCGGTAGGTTTATCACCTCTACTCAAAGCTCGTCCCACTCTTTTGCCACAGAGACGGGTTCGCCCTAATTTATAGGCTGTCTTGGAGTAGCTCGCTTAGTTTCGGGGCTCAAACTGAAGGGCTCTTTGCTTGGGATTGCTGGCTAAATCATAATGCAAAAGGTACGAGTTTTAATCTCTGCTTTTTTATACTTCTCTGGGTTCTTTCATTTCTTTTTCAGCATTCCCTTGCGGTACTTTTTCTATCGCTCTTATGTCTTTTTCTATCGCCTATACTAAAGGGGGAGAATGGTTTATTTAATATTTTTATAGGTTTTTAGGGGTTATTGATGTTTTTAAATTGTGTTGAGATATTGGGCTAGCTTTAGGGTGTCAGAACGGCCCGGTTTGCACGGGCGACTTCTCAGTGTAAGGGAGGTGCTATTCTTATGCTTAGCTAAGTCCTGATTTTTCCAAGTACACCTTCCGGTACACTTACCATGTTACGACTTGCCTCCCCTTTATTCCTCTAGTGGTTTAATTATTTAATTATTTGGTTCGGGGAGAGTGACGGGCGGTGTGTGCGTGCTTTAGGGCCAACTTCAGTACAACGCTCTATTTTGTACTTACTGCTAAATCCTCCTTCAAGTACGTGTTTCAACGTACTATTCGTATACGCTTCATTAGGGAATGTAGCCCATTTCTTCCCCTTTCATTCGCTACACCTCGACCTGACGTTCTAGGGTGTGCCAATTCTGCTTACTATTTGACCTTCACAGGGTAAGCTGACGACGGTGGTATATAGGCGGGAAAAACAAGAAAGGGTGAGGTTGAACGGGGATTATCGGTTCTAGAACAGGCTCCTCTAGGGGGATCTTAAGCACCGCCAAGTCCTTTGGGTTTTAAGCTTGCGCTTGTAGTCCCCTGGCGGATAATTTAAGTAGTTTTTATCATAGTTTATGGCTGGGCATAGTGGGGTATCTAATCCCAGTTTGTGTCTCAGCTTTCGTGGGGTCAAAGTTTGTAAAGTCACTTTCGTAGTTGAGCTTCTTACCTTCGGATGCGTATAACAGCCTCGGAGGCATTCGACTTTATTTGAGTAAAATTATAACCACCCTTTACGCCGGTGTCTATCAATTTGGGCCTCTCGTATAACCGCGGTGGCTGGCACGAGTTTTACCGGCCCTCTTAACCTTAACTAAGTCAAGCTTTCACTTATTGCTTAATATTTATTACTGCTGGATCCCTTGGGGGTGTGGCTATGAGCAAGGTGTCGTGGGCTTTCAGTGTTGTGCCTGATACCAGCTCCTTGTTCCCTAGAAGGGAACTGTAGGGCATTCTCACAGGGATGCGGATACTTGCATGTATAAGTTAGGTCTGAATTGATAGTAAAGTCAGGACCAAACTTTTGTGCTTGCGGAGCTTTCTAGGGCTCATCTTAACATCTTCAGTGTTATGCTTTAAGTAAGCTACGCTAGC